CTAGAGATTTCTTGTAAAAACACTAGCCCTGCACAGTTGATAATGAGAAAGAATATTGCAATCTTTTTTGATTTGATGTATTCATTTTTATCATTATACACATAAAGGAGGAGCCGTATGAGATGAAAATCTCACGTACGGTTCTGGAACGGAGATTCTTTGAACCGAATGACGACCGTAACGGATGTCGGCGCAATCGGAAGGAAATTATGCGGAAGCTTTACAGAATTATTATGAGGCTATGCGACTGGAAATTGATCCCTATGATCGAAGTTATATACTTTATAACATAGGCCTTATTCACACAAGTAACGGAGAACATACGAAAGCTTTAGAATATTATTTTCGAGCACTCGAACGAAATCCGTTCTTACCCCAAGCTTTTAATAATATGGCCGTGATCTGTCATTACGTGCGACTATCTCCACTATAGAAAAGAAAAAAAAAAAAAGAACGAGCAAATCGGCTAATAAATACTAGAAAAAATAGGCTTTGTACATATATATCGTCCAAAACAACGATTTTTATCAGCTGTAGCAAAGAAAAAAACTTCATAGAAGTAAAAAAAATGAAGAAATATAGATATGCCTAGATACTTTTTTTCTATGGATAAAAGATCTAATTGATAGAGGAAGCACCGTAAAGATCAATTGGCGAGGTTTTGAGCCGATACAATAAGAACTGCTTACTTATATCATGATACAAAATATATCATGATACAAAAGTTAGGAATTCACTTATGTAATAAAGTTGATCCCCTAAGGTTTTGAGCAGCGGTGTAGTATCAGATCCCAAAGATAGTAAGACTTTTCTTTCTTATGAAAAAAAGTCTTTCTCAAAGATTCTATAGACTATAGAAATGGATCTATCATATAGGAAAGTATATGATATATGAAATAGAGATAGTTACCTTTCAGAAAAATTAGAATGAGAGTGTTAATGTCGATGTTTTATTCTTCTGAAGGTAGGAGAAAAGATAAAACTATAAAAAAAAGAGATGAAACTCTTTATTAATCAAAATTTCAAGTTTGAAACTCATGTAATTAACCTATTTTCTTTTGGTTAACTCCAGAAAAAGAAAACAAAATGGAACGTCAAAAGAATTGACTGCTGAGCCGTATGAGGCAGGAAACTCTCAAGTACGGTTCTAAGGGAAGGAATTTACTCCCCTATTCCGACCGCGGAGAACAGGCCATTCGACAGGGAGATTCTGAAATTGCGGAGGCTTGGTTTGATCAAGCCGCTGAATATTGGAAACAAGCTATAGCTCTTACCCCTGGTAATTATATTGAAGCACAGAATTGGTTGAAGATCACAGGGCGTTTTGAATAAGAACACTTTGTTTATTTTTTTTTCTTTTTTATTTTCTATTATATATAGAATATATTTCTATATATATATATATATTTATATATATTTAATATTAATATTTAATTTTAATATTAATATTAAATTTGTTCTAATTAATTGTTTGTTGTCCCCATCAATCCAATAAAACGGATCATTTCTAATTTCTATAGGCTATAGGAAGAGCCAATCCAAAATTTCATTATATCCCTTCTCTTCTAATCTAAAATAGTTCTATTTCGTTTGGTATTTCGTAGAGATAAATGATATGTGGATACAGTAGAGAATTCCCCCTTTTTTCTGTTATTCAAACTAAAATTTAAACTAAAAAAAGAGACCCTCAAAAACTAAATAGAAATACCAGTATGTCCTCTAGCAATGCTAATGACTGCTCACGTGATTGGAAATAGAGTGCATAATAATATCTTCTATTTAAGACAGAAAATGAAATTAGTTCCATCTAGGAATTTCTAATTCAAATATGAATCCACTAGGTTGCACAAAAAAATTATGGAATTGAAATTCAAAGTCCAGAAAGGGTTTTAGAAGATTCAAAAAAGGTCCGTTGAGCGCCTCTCTCCTATGTCATAATAGATCCGAACACTTGCCCCGGATTTACTTCCGGATCATAATTGTTCTAGTGAATAACTAAAGAAAATATAGAATAGATAGGTGGGAGATAGAAGAGAAAGAAACTCAATATAAACATCTCTCATAAGTTCACTAATTATTTATGTTTTATATTGGCAGGTCTCTTTGTATGTGTTGTCCGGAAGGAGGAGGACTCAATGATTATTCGTTCGCCGGAACCAGAAGTAAAAATTTTGGTAGATAGGGATCCCATAAAAACTTCTTTCGAGGAATGGGCAAAACCCGGTCATTTCTCAAGAACAATAGCTAAGGGACCTGATACTACAACTTGGATCTGGAACCTACATGCTGATGCTCATGATTTCGATAGCCATACTAGTGATTTGGAGGAGATTTCCCGAAAAGTATTTAGTGCCCATTTCGGCCAACTCTCCATCATCTTTCTTTGGCTGAGTGGCATGTATTTCCATGGTGCTCGTTTTTCCAATTATGAAGCATGGCTAAGCGATCCAACTCACATTGGACCTAGTGCCCAGGTGGTTTGGCCAATAGTGGGCCAAGA